CAATCCTATGCTTTCCTTCACTTTCAGGATTTTCAATCCTATATTTTCCTTCACTTTCAGGATTTTCAATCCTATGCTTTCCTTCACTTTCAGGATTTTCAATCCTATATTTTCCTTCACTTTCAGGATTTTCAATCCTATATTTTCCTTCACTTTCAGGATTTTCAATCCTATATTTTCCTTCACTTTCAGGATTTACCGTCCCATTTATACTTAACTTTAGGATTTACCGTCCTACTTATAGTTACCCTTAGGATTTCTCGTCCTACCATTTTTTCTACTCCAAGGATTTCCCGTCCCATCGTTTTTCCTCCGGTTTTAATATTATTTTGATAATGAAGTTTGAGTCGAAGTATTTCAGTATTTTCAGTCCCATTCTTACTCCACTCCAAGGATTTCTCGTCCTACCATTTTTTCTACTCCAAGGATTTTTCGTCCCATCGTTTTTCCTCCGGTTTTAATATTATTTTGATAATGAAGTTTGAGTCGAAGTATTTCAGTATTTTCAGTCCCATTCTTACTTCACTCTAAGTATTTAGAGTCCGATTTAGACTTACCGGTAATCTTTTTTGTCACTCATATTCAAACACTTCTTCAAGAATTAATACATCTAATTCAGACCTTTATTTGCTTCGAAACTTTTTTCAAAGCCACAAACAATGAAGGATTCTATTCTGTAGGGGATTCTACTCTCTGTTGGACACTGGAGAGACTGGAATCCCCCAAGGATTTGAATTCCTATTCGAAGTTGAGAAGCACCAAAGAAACCACTTATCTATCGCAAGTATTTTACTCATCTCTCGAATCAAGTAAGCATTTTGAGTTCCCATTTGAGAAGATGAGATAAAAATCGATTGAATAGGGATTTGAAGTCCTACCGGTGAGAAACAAGAAGTCTTTAGACTTCTAGAGGTACAAGACCCCCTGCCTCGGAGAGGATTTGAACCTCTATGCCTATCCTATTTAGGCACCAGGTTTTGAACCTAGCGCGTCTACCATTTCACCACCGAGGCCTCTCTACTCTTTCAGCCTCATCTCTATCTCTTCCTTACTCTTTCTAGACTGATTCAGCATCTGAAACTGATTCAGACCCAGAACTCATTCAGAGTCAATCCCCAAACTCTCATATAAGAGTATAACTTACAAATCGTTTCATGTCAACCCTTACTTTCTCATATGCTTACTTTCTCATATGCTTACTCTATCATATAAGAGTATAACTTACAAATCGTTTCATGTCAACCCTTACTTTCTCATATGCTTACTTTCTCATATGCTTACTCTATCATATAAGAGTATAACTTGCAAATCGTTTCATGTCAACCCTTACTCTTTACTACCTATTTCTAGACTGATTCAGCATCTGAAACTGATTATAACCCAGAACTCATTCAGAGTCAATACTCAACCTCTCATATAAGAGTATAACTTACAAATCGTTTCATGTCAACCCTTACTCTCTCATATGCTTACTCTCTCATATGAGAATATAACCTAGAAATCGTTTCATGTCAACCCTTACTCTTTCTACCTCTTTCTAGACTGATTCAGCATCTGAAACTGATTATAACCCAGAACTCATTCAGAGTCAATACTCAACCTCTCATATAAGAGTATAACCTACAAATCGTTTCATGTCAACTTCTTTCTATCTGAAACCTATTAAAACTTAGAAATCCTTCGCCATCAGCCTTTCTTGATATAGATTCTTTGAGTCTTCGACCTATGATAACCTATAAAAAGGGTGGGAGGGAGTGGGAAGGGGAGGAATAATATTGATTTATTACAAACTAGTCTAGCGTAAATATATGCGAAAAACAACCCTCGTTACTCGACTGTATGAGAGACTTAACTTAGTCTAGCGTAGGAATCTACGAGAAGCAAACCTAGTTCTTTGATTGGGTTAAAATTACCCAATCTATTCCGGAAAGCAACCAACCCTACCCCGAACGTGTGGGTGTGGGTAGATACCTTACATGATTAGATTCTTCAATATGTGAAAAAGCTAAGAGATTGGTTGAGTAGCATTCTAGCATAACTAGACTGAGTAATGCAATTCGCATTACTGTGGAGTAACTTCTAGATAGTGGATAGACTCTAGAATCTCGGGAATAGAATCTGGAATATACTATGATAAATATCCAATGAATCGACTTCTAGACCAATTATAGCATGGAATTCATTGGGAAGCAACCCCAATTCAATTGTTACAGAACAATATATGCTGTATGAACTCCGAATGAATATACGGAGGCGTAGGAACTGAATCACTTATACAACTGTGTATATGTACATAAATGACCTCCAATCTGGGAAGCTATTGCTAGTGGAGGAAGGGGAAGGAAGAGGAGAAACAAGAATAATAAATATTTGAGAGTCATACGAGCTCATTCCACTAAACTGTTTAGTAGAGAAGCAACCGAATTGGCTTTAGATGAATTCTAGCATGATCTATCTCTCCGTCTCGAGGTGCGAATTGAACTAGATCACTTCGACTTTGAAATTCAATTGAATCATAAACATTTTCTAATAAATTGATAAGGAATCTACTTTTTTTAGTGAAAAATACCAAAAATTTCAAATTTTATCGTTTTTTTATGGTTATGAGATCTTCCGGTAGAAGAATCCCATATAAGTTGTTGAATATATAGGTTCAATACCGTGTATGAGACTATGATATGGAACTGGTGAGACAACGGAATAAACCATATGTAATGATCATTAAGCAATTCGCTTTAGAAATTACTAGTATGGTTGTTATTGAGTGCCGCGTGCAACGAATAACAAATCGAACCTGCGCCTTATTAACATGTAATATACTACCGGATCCATTCATAATACAAACGAATGATTTATGAAGAATCACTCATTTGTATGTACCCCTTCCTATTATCCGAGTCCAATCCTTGGAATACTGCAAAGTAGTAAATAATAGTATTGAGACTAGGTAGGGAGTATTTCTACCTCCTCCGGAATATGTGAGTGATCCTTTTTATTACGAGAGAAATCATATTTCAAAATTGAAACGTAGATTTCAAGATTCTGGTAGATCTAGTTCTACCCCATCACCGGTATTGAATCAATGTTAAGTCCCCGATGATCATAACTACAGAATCGTCTTGGAACAATGGAAGTAGCTTCGAATACAAATTATTCATAAAGATTCCATTATTTCGTGTGACGACTTGAAATAGGTCTAGATCTAGAATAGGGTATTCTTTGTAATCCCAATAATGGGATCTATTAACGTACCTGATGAAGTTGATGCTAGTACACGAACAATCATAGCTATTTCAATAGAACTTTTTGAATTTGAAGTAGATGAAGAAACTAATGGATCCTCTATATGAACTGTTGATTTGTCATTCCTCTCGGTGAACATCAACTTAATTATCTTCGGATAATGATATATAGAAATGACACTTGTAATGGGCGCTATCGGAACTGATGGGTACAAACCAGCTTTCCATCCATGCCGAAAAAGATAGAGTTTACCGAAAAAACCTGCTAGTGGGGGGATACCCCCTAGGGATAGTAGACGTAGAACTAGAGAGAATGTTAGAACGGGATCCTTCATGTATAATCCCGCATAATCCCTAATATTATCAGTTCCGGTTCGTAAGCCGAATAAGGTGATACGCGGGAAAGTTCCTAGATTCATGAATATATGAATGAACGTATAAGTTATCAGACTTGCATAGCCATTCTCGGGGTCTGCG